TTTTTTTTGAAATACGGGACTATATGAATCAGGGAAAAACTCCATGAAAGGAACATTAATGATTCATATAAATCACTTAGTGGAAAATGTCCCGAATAAACCCAACGAGTAACTAATAATCCTGTTATACAGGAAAAAGTCATTATCATCCCCTTTTCGGATGAATCATATAGTTTTACGATTTCATCGACTAAAAAAGTTATGAAATGAATTGTAATTACAATTGAAACAATCGAAAAAGAAATATGAGTTAATATATGCTCTAAAGTTGAAAATATCATAATTTTTTTTTAAGGAGTCCCATAATTATAAAAAGGAAATCGGAAATTGAATTCATTATAGGATCTATTTACTTTTTTTAGGAGATGACATGCCGCCACTCGGACTCGAACCGAGATGCTCTAGCACTGCTTCCTAAGAGCAGCGTGTCTACCAATTTCACCATAGCGGCTTGTCTTGAATTCATAATACCCTATGAATAAGCAATCGTCTAGATTTAAGAATTAAATTGTTGCAATATTTTTTAGGAAAGATTCAAATTGATGAATAAAAATTCGTTCAAATAGGTATTTGAAGGTTCATTATTTGAATTTAGGCTCTTAGTTTTAGTGTGTATTTTAGACTCTCCTCGACTTGAACTCTTGGAAAACTAGATAGTCCAACTATGAATTAAGGGATAGAACCCCCCCCCAAAAAAAAACATTTTTGTTTTGTTTTAATGAACTGTTTTTGATTTATTTGATTTCAAACATCGAAACCAAAAAATCCATTTTATCAATGAACAAAAAAATTTTGGATCAGTAAAAATTGACACATATTTATCCAAAAAAATTTGTTAAGTGTTTTTGAGTGGATTGATGGCAATAAATATATGGGAATCTATATAGGAATTCATAGAAAATCCAAAAAGAAGAAAGTTGCACAAAAAGGTTTAGAATTTTAATCAATTAGTTTCAATGATTTTGATTTTTTACTCGCCTTTCTATAGAGAAAACGTGGATCTAGAGAAAAAAGAAAACCTTATATTCTTATATTATTGCTTATATTATTGTAAGAAACAGGCTGATGGGGAAAATAATACTCCCCACCTTGGAAATGAGAAAATATACTAAAAAGACAATTACGTATCTTATGTTTTTTTGTCAAAAAAAAAAGGATTCTTTTTTTTTTTTAATTCAGTACGGTAAAGAGAAAAATCCTTATTCTAATTCTAAGAGCGAAACGAATTCCATTTCCTATTGATTAACTCAACAGGGAATGGAAGGCGGGAATTTTATTTTCGAAACGAAATGAGTCAATTTTTGAGTCAAACCGATTCAGATTATTGTAACATGTTATGTTTTATTACTTATTTTATTTGTTTGTTGCACAAAAAAACTTTTGGAATTCCCGGTAGAAATAGATTTCCCTAAGGAAAACGCTTTTAACGCTGCCCAATACCCCTTCTTTTTCCAAAAATTTTTACGAATACGCTTTTTTGATGCAGAAGTACGTTTTTTTGGAACTGCCATTTAAATAAAAATTAAGAGATTACTCATTGGTATAGCTGGATGTGAAAGACATCTATTGTTCAAAAGAAATTTGCGCTTTGCCAATTCATTATGTATTTCTTTTCTAGATAATATTTTTGATTCTAAAATCAAAAAGAATACATAAGATGCGTGAAAGATATGGGAAAATAGCATAAACTATTTTTATTACTAAAAAAAAAAAAGAATATTCTTTTTTTTTTAGTAACTTGTCAAATTCGCGAAAAATATGCCTAATTTAACTTGAATTTGAAAGTTCGAAGGAAACTAGTAATTAATCTGCTTTTTTCATATGATTTGACCAATTGTAACTTCTTGATTTGAATATTTGAAGTATTTAGCAGAAACTTCTAAAGAATAAGTATAAAAAGAAATAAAAATTCAAAAATTCTATTTCTATTTAAGTTATTAAGTTAGTGCATATCTTTATTTTTTTATTGACTCCTTTCAAAAAGAGGTAAGATCCGGTGAATCGGAAACAATTAATATTAATTAAGAATTAAAAAACTTTTTTTATGGAACAGACATATCAATATGCGTGGATCATACCTTTCCTTCCACTTCCAGTTCCTATGTTAATAGGAGTGGGACTTCTTCTTTTTCCGACAGCAACAAAAAATCTCCGTCGTATGTGGGCTTTTTCGAGTATTTTATTGTTAAGTATAGTCATGATTTTTTCAACTAATCTGTCTATTCAGCAAATAAAAAGTAGTTCTATCTATCAATATGTATGGTCTTGGACTCTCGATAATGATTTTTCTTTCGAATTCGGCTACTTGATCGATCCACTTACTTCTATTATGTCAATGTTAATCACTACTGTTGGAATTATGGTTCTTATTTATAGTGATAATTATATGGCTCACGATCAAGGATACTTGAGATTTTTTGCTTATATGAGTTTTTTCAGTACTTCGATGTTGGGATTAGTTACTAGTTCTAATTTGATACAAATTTATATTTTTTGGGAA